TTGATCGAACCAAGCCTCCGCAATTTCAGAATCTCCTTGTCGAATGGCCTGTTCTCCCCGGTCGGAATAGGGGGTAAATTCCTTCCCTTAGAACCGTACTTGAGAGTTTCCGACCTCATACGGCTCAACGGTCAAGCTCTTTTGGTGACCTTTTTTTTAATCTCCCATATCAAATTGAATGAGATTTCTCATGGATCCATCCCATTTTTTCTACCAAAAGAAAAAGAGGTTATGAGTTTCAAACTTGAATTTTGATTACTAATTTCTTACTAATTTACTCAGTTTTATCTTTTCTCCCGCCTTCATAAAGTATAGGCATTTCCACTATCACTATAGTTTTCTAAAAAGGTAACTATCTCGGTTTAATATAAAAAATTCTATATTTAGTATAGAATCCGTGAAAAGGACTTTCCTTTATATTTATAAGAAGGAAAAGGCTTACTATCTTTGGGATCTGATCCTACACCGCTGCTCAATACCTTAGGGGATCAACTCTATTACATAAATTGATTCCTAACTTTTATTTCATATTATGACATAAATAAGCAGTTCTTATTGTATCGGCCCAAAACCTCGCGAATTGATCTTTACGGCGCTTCCTCTATCAATTAGATCCTTTATCCATCGAATAAAGTATCTAGGCATACCTATTTCTTCATATTCATACTTAAAATTTTATGAAGTTTAGTTCTTTGCTACAGCTGATAAAAATCGTCGTTTTGGACAATACATATGTAGAAAGCCTATTTTTTTTTTTTTTCTAGTATTTATTAATGAATTTGTTCTTTTGCCTTTTTTATTTCTATAGTGGAGATAGTCGCACGTAATGACAGATCACGGCCATATTATTAAAGGCTTGTGGTAAGAATGGGTTTCGCTCTAGTGCACGAAAATAATATTCCAAAGCTTTTGTATGTTCTCCGTTTCTTGTGTGGATAAGGCCTATGTTATAGAGTATATAACTTCGATCATAGGGATCCATTTCTAGTCGCATAGCTTCGTAATAATTCTGTAAAGCTTCCGCATAATTTCCTTCGGATTGAGCCGACATCCGTTACGGTCGTCATTCGATTCAAAAAATCTCCGTTTCAGAACCGTACATGAAATTTTCATCTCATACGGCTCCTCCTTTATGTACATAATGAGACTAATACATGGAATAAAAAAAGATTGAAATATTCTCATTATAAACTGAGTGGGGCTGGTGTTTTTACAAAAAATCTCTAACCAACCTTCTTGTAAAAGATCTTTCCTTAACATCAAGTCTGTTGATACTAGATAAAAAAAGGGTGACTCCCGCAATTTATTTGTCTTAAACGCCACTTAATTTTCAGGAATTAGTCACTTCAACAGTTTTCGATGGCTATACGGGTATCCAAAACACGAACGAGATGGGTGTTTGTTGTCCCAACCATGCTTGCTAGTCCCGATCCTCATAAGGAAAAGGGGGAATTTATAACAAAATTTTCCTGTTGTTGATTCCGAGGAGTAGTGCCTCTCCCTCTATGCCTCCTATTAGTACTAGTGGAGTAGGTTTGACCTAACACAACCGTAGGTGTAACCTTTCGCTCAATACTCTATAATCAACAATCGAAGCATTTGAGGTTGCATTAATCGCGGATACACGACAGAAGGGCTTGTTTTATTTACAAACTTCACCTTCACCAAGCGTAGAATTTTTGAAAATAATTATTTTTTCTTTATATCCCGAATAAGATAATTATTACGCAACTTTTTCCTAAGAACATTAAAAAATAGAAAAAAATGAAATTAAAGAAAAGTCAAAAATAACTAAATAAAAAATAATCAAATCACACCATCTCTGTAATAAGCGAATGCCTCTTTCTCCCCCGAAGTTGTCGGAATTATTCGTAATAAGATATTGGCTACAATCGAAAAGGTCTTATCAATAAAATTTCCAGTTATTCGAGATCTAGACATAGGCAGAAATTCATGCTATAATTTTTTTTAATTACTTTCGTGAGAAAATAATCCCACAACCAACGGAATTTGACAGTACGAAATAACATAAAAGCGGACTCATTAAAATTAAACTTCTACTCAAATTTTTTCTTTTTTGCAGGACTCAATAAAAACAAAACTAATAAATATTTGAAGACGATTAGATTTCAACTAAATATTAAATATGGTAGAGTAGTATTAAAAATATCGGAAAATATTTCGATTTCATCAAAGTTGAAGAATCAACGAATTTATTCGAAGCTGTAGGAAAATTCGAGAAGTTTTGAGTAAATTATGATCCAAAGAGGAAAAAGGGTTGAATAATCACTCTATGATGGATGAAAATAGACTAACCATTCATTTTGTGTTGTGTATATAACGCGTAATACGCTATACAATCAAATATAAAAATTCAGCGGGCCTTTCGTTGGAATAAATCTATGGGATAAGAAGTTATGATAAGGGGTTCTTGTTAAAAGATCTCAAACTTGCAAGTAAGTTTCGAATTTTTATGAAAATAGAATAATGGTCTAAACTAAATAAAACGATGATTTAAAGGGAAATATTAAAGATAGTCGAAAAAAAAAAAGATCAATCAGTGGAGTTGTTCCAATTAAGTGATTTAATCCAGTATAAAAATAAAAATTTAAAAAGAAAATTTGGAGTCCCATCTTCGTAAACATGAATAGATACCTTTATTTGTTGTTTTTAAGAGTTTGTCCCACAAAATTATCTCCTTTCCCCAGCCTCGACTAAGGTTTGGCAAAGTTTTTCTATTTTTTTTTAGTTAAAATTAAAATAGGGTGTACCCATTTATCCAAAAATAAAATATGAATCACTATTCACTCGACTTATTATCAACTTTCTCATTATGTAGGAGAGATGGCCGAGTGGTTGAAGGCGTAGCATTGGAACTGCTATGTAAGCTTTTGTTTACCGAGGGTTCGAATCCCTCTCTTTCCGTACCCTTCACTTAATTCACCAACGTTAATATTATTGACCACAATATCTCACATCAAATAAAAAAGGGACACCATTATTCCAACCTTTCTTTGATATGGTTTCGCTATTCCTAATCTCAATTTCGGTAATATGGAAAATACTAGAAAGAATAGACACGGAATTAAAACCTCCCTATCAATCTATGATACATGAATGGGAAAAAATCCCTTACTTAAAAACTCTTTATATGGGTGGGTGGGGTGTAAAGGGAGGGCAAAATTGTCTGAATCCTTCTTATTTTCGTTAAGTTTAAGTCTGACGAGAATAATATTCTACAACTAGTAATTCATTTATTTTCAAACCGACCCATTTACTATCTAGTATTTCATTGACTGATCCTTTATATTGGAATGGGTGAAGGGTCAAATGTTTTGGCAATTCCTCACGGGAGGTTGAATCAAGATAATTTTGAACCAGAGACTTAGATTTTTGTTCATCTCTCACTGTAATAATATCGCGGGGTTTGCAGCGATAACTTGGTATATCTACTATACCACCATTAACTAAAATATGTCTATGGTTAACCAATTGGCGTGCTTGAGGAATAGTCGAAGTTATACCTAATCGAAAAAGGATGTTATCCAACCGCATTTCAAGCAATTGTAGTAAAACTTGACCTGTTGACCCTTTTGCTTTTCCGGCGATATGAACATATTTAAGTAATTGTTGTTCTGTAAGACCATAATGAAAGCGTAATTTTTGTTTTTCTTCTAAACGAATACGATATTGAGATTTTTTACCGGGGCGTAATTGGTTTCTAAAATCGTTTCCAGCTCTAGGCTTTTTAGTAGTTAGTCCCGGTAAAGACCCCAGACGACGTATTTTTTTGAAACGAGGCCCTCTGTAACGTGACATAAAGACTCCTTATGAAGTTGCATAAACCTAAATGAAATATGAAATTAAACTAAACTAAATGCTAAATATAAAAATGAAAAATACAATAGAAATTTTAAATTCCACAATAAATTAATCAAAATTTATTGAAATATTCTACTACAAAGAAAAATTTGAAAGAATAATTAGATGAATTGTATCACTATTCTGGCCTTAATACTTAATATATTAGACAATAGATATCTAATTTATCATATTAATATTAAATAGAATTTTTTCTATAATATCAAACTTAATCTTAATTAATTTCAAACTATTAATTACTAAAAACTCTTCAATAATATTCTAATTATATGAATATTAATATAATAAGAATATAAAAATCAAAGTAAGGGTTCTCTTTTTGATTGATTTAGTCTACATAGATAAAACTCCTCCCCTTTTTTTTAATAATTGGAAATTTTTAGGAGATAATAGAAGGGTGCCATTTGGGAAAAGCAAACGAAGCCTTTTCAATTTCGTTGATTTCACATTTTCAACTATGTAAAAAAAATAAAACAAATGGAGAAAAGCCCACTATCGGAGTCGAACCGATGACCATCGCATTACAAATGCGATGCTCTAACCTCTGAGCTAAGCGGGCTCACATAACATAAATTGTACCCACCTAGGAATTTATTAAACTGCTGGAATCTTAGCTATTAACTAACTCTTCATTCTTAACTCTTCAGATACTAATTAATATATAAATAATTGGATCCATTTATCTTATCAAATATATGATTATCAATATCTTAATTAGCTAGTAAGATTTTTGGAATTCAAATTACAATTGAATTTCAAATTCTTTTTTTTTTTACTATGCTAAAATTTACTAATATAATTAGATTTCTTTTAGAAATAAAAGATTTTATTCCTATCTGCTAATTTATTTAAATTAGTAATTTAATTACTATAACCTACTAAATTAATATAAATTACTAATTTATATAGTATCTTATAGAATAAGATTCTATATAAATTAGTATAATTAATACATATTAGATACATTATAATATTCGAAATAATTTAAGTTGAAATTATTTTTTATTTTAATTAAAAAAGGAATTTTTCGTTATAGCCATTAGATTCGTTATGGCTATTAAATTATTCAATATATAGAGTAATAAAATTGATTTTGAGTTATTTTTCGTTCGGAAAGATAAGAGCTAAGACGAAAACAAAAGAAAAGAAAAGAATCGACCGTTCAAGTATTCAAAATTGCTTGCTAAAAACAATATAAATTGGGTAAAATATATGTAATATATATACGTAGACTCTGACTATTAGTCAGAAGAATAGTATATATAGAATATATATATATTATTTAGTATACTATATATTGTAATATTTGTAATATTGTATGGATCAATATTGTATATTGAATTGATGAATTCAATAGTCCGAGCATAATATAACTGAAAGAAAAAGCAAAATATTTGGATAATGATATCCAAATTACAAAACAAAAAGGGGATATGGCGAAATTGGTAGACGCTACGGACTTAATTGGATTGAGCCTTGGTATGGAAACCTACCGAGTGATAACTTTCAAATTCAGAGAAACCCTGGAATGAAAAATGGGCAATCCTGAGCCAAATCCGTTTTTATCAAAACAAACAAGGATTCGGAAAGCGATAATAAAAAAGATAGGATAGGTGCAGAGACTCAATGGAAGCTGTTCTAACAAATGGAGTTGGCTGCGTTGCGTTAGTAAAGGAATCCTTGTATCAAAACTCCATACAGGATGAAGGATAAACGTATCCATACTGAAATACTCTCTCCAAATGATTAATGACAACCCCAATCCATATTTCTTTTGAATTTTGATTCAAATTGAAAATTAAAAGAATTATTGTGAATCAATTCTAAGTTGAAAAAGGATATCGAATATTCATGGATCAAATTCTTTATTCCATCAAAATATGAAAGAATTGATTAATTCGACGAGAATAAAGATAGAGTCCCATTCTACATGTCAATATCGACAACAATGAAATTTATAGTAAAAGGAAAATCCGTCGACTTTAAAAATCGTGAGGGTTCAAGTCCCTCTATCCCCAAAAAGGCCTATTTTATTCCCTAAATATTTAGCCTATCCTCTCAGTTCATTAGCGGAAATTTTTTTCTTATACCAAGACTTTTTCATATTTGAAAAACGTACAAATGGTCATCTTGGAGAAAATAACCCTAATATCATATAAAATTGGAGTAATTAGTAATTCATTTAATTACTAGTACTATACTGAAACTTACAAAGTTTTTTTGTAATCTAAGGAATTCCAACAGATTATAGATAAGACTTTGTAATACCCTTTTCATCTTTCTTTTTAATTGACATAGACTTGAATCCTGTCATAAAATGAGAATGAGGATGATGCGCCATCAATGGTCGGGATAGCTCAGCTGGTAGAGCAGAGGACTGAAAATCCTCGTGTCACCAGTTCAAATCTGGTTCCTGGCAAACGAGAAATTTGTATGTATAAATTCATTGATACAGTCGACATACATATTCATTGAATATGTATAAATCATGATGCATATTTATCCAGTAAGTATCTGGGGATGTACACATTAGATCTTTAGAATTGTTAAAGATAACTAAAGAGTATATAAAGTATGTAAAATACAATGTTAATACTTCATACATATTCCAAAAGCGAAATCAATTTCTTGATCCTCTTTCATTTCTTTCAACTTTCTTTTCATATTCTATTTCTTCATTTCCTCTTATGTGACTTTCTGGAGCCCCATCTAAATGACACGCGCGGTACATAGTTCGGCATCATGAACTCTTTGAATTTTATCCTATTGACTGGGCTCATCCCCCAAAAGTATCTTTCACATCGGAAGATCTTAATGAATCTATAGAATTGTATTGTCTTTTTTTTTGTATTTATTTATCTTATCCATAATATAAGAAAGAGACTTCATCTCTTTGAATATCTCGAGTTGTAGTTGTTGAAAAAGTGAACATTAGTTTCTGATTATTCAATAAGCATCTTGTACTTCATAAAAATTAGGAGCAATATAATCCTTCCGTAAGGGCCACCCTATCCAACTTTCGGGCATTAAGATACGTTTCAGACGCGGATGATTATCATAAGAGATTCCCAACATATCATAAGATTCTCTTTCTTGAAAATCCGCACTTTTCCAAACCCAGAAAACAGACGGAATTCTAGGATTCCCCCTTGGGGCAAATACTTTTATGCATACTTCTTCTGGTTGATCTATGTCATATTCTATTCTCGTAAGATGATATACACTAGATAATAGGCCACCAGGTACTACATCATAAGCACATTGGGAACGTAGATAATTGTATCCATATACATATAAAATGACGGCAATGGAATGCCAATCCTCGGGCTTTATTTGTAAAGTCTCTACTCCTTGGTAATCAAAACCCAAAGATCTATGAAGTAGCCCATGTTTGATTAACCAAAAAGACAAACGGCTGCGCATCTTTTTTCTCTCTCCCACATTTTTTTGTATAAGTATTCTAAGAAAAGAATTTGACATTTACGATACAATTTCTGAAGATTGACTCGCCCTTTGTTATTCTGTACCTGTACAAAAGGATCGTGTCTAATTCACAAATTCGGGGGAAGATATTGAACTTTTGTATTTGAAAAAAGTTTCAGTGGAGATCTCTGAAGT